ATTTTGTATCGTTTTGGCGGCATGGCCGAGTGGTAAGGCGGAGGACTGCAAATCCTTGTTCCCCAGTTCAAATCCGGGTGTCGCCTGGTTCTAATTAACAAAACAAAAAACTATAAATCCCTTATCGACTATCGAGTACTATAACTCATATAACCTAGAACTCGCGGATTATTCTCCAGTCGAAGGGAAAGAGAGGAGGAGGTTTCTTGATACATACTTTATTCTAAGTATACGAGAGTTCTCAAAAGTGAAAGTTCTGTAAATTCTTGTGGATCAAACACAAGGAAAGATTTTTACTTTAGTAAATAGTGGAAGGAATACCGTGAGACCCATTCATTCCCTTCCATTTTGGTTACTGACTGGTCAGCGGGGGGGATTAGTAATTGTGGAAAAGAAAGACGAAATAGAGTTTGTATACAAACTCAAAAAAAAAGTCGATGAGTACTTAAGGTATTAGATTGGTTCATTAAATTAATAGTACAAAATGGATAGTCCAAAATATTTTGACTCTATACCATGGATTTCACTATTATTAGTAAACAATAATGGAATAATTCCTTCATATTCATAGAAATAGGGGACATAATTCACATGGATATTGTAAGTCTCGCTTGGGCTGCTTTAATGGTAGTCTTTACGTTTTCTCTTTCACTTGTAGTATGGGGAAGAAGTGGACTCTAGAAATATTCCTTAATTAATTACTCATTGAGTTTTTAGTTGAGGAATAAAACTGTATCATTTGTTTTAGATTTATAGATCGCTCCAGAAAGTGTTTTTAATTTTTAATTAAAGATAATAAAGAACTGTCAATAAAAGAAATATTTAACTAATTCCCATGTTTATATTTCGATTCGAAACGAAATCTAGATGATAGGAAATAGATTTGATTTTGTTGTGCTTTATCGATTTCTTTCATATCGGGTTTTACGTGTTAAAAATGGATGAGGTTTACTATTTCTTTTTCATTTCAAAAAAGATCGAAGAAGTTTCCACACCATAGAACTCTTTCAAGCATCTATCCACTCGTCAATCAATTCAATTACTTTACTTCTTGAGTTGGCAATGATAAAAAAAGATTACTAAGTTGGTTTTTTATTAAGATATACCATATTTTTCTTTCTTTGATTCTTTTGGAAGATACTGCGTTTATATTTTAAAAAACCTGAAATCGCAGAATTCGAGCTATAAAATAAACGTAAGGTAAGAGTTGCCTTTCGATTAGTTCGGATTGATCAGACTGAATCCAAATGGATCAAATAGATGGAGTAAAAAAAGAGAATTGGGGTCGCTATGTACATACCATATATGAAGATATATATTGTGGATTGATCGATATTCAATTAAGTCTGTATCTTTATTCGAGTTATAGGACAACTTCCTACACGAAAAAAAAAAACACTAATTGAATTAATAGTATGGTAGAAAGATTCATATGAATCTTTCTACCATACTATTAATTCTCATTGAATATTGCTGATTCTAGCCTGCTCATTTCAATTAAGAAATGAAATTGGAATTTTATTTTGATTTTTCAATCATTTATAAAGAACTAAGAAGTCAAGTTTCATTCAAATTAATCATTTTGGCTGACCGTTTTTACATAAATAATAAGTAAAAAAGCAGTAGGAACTAGAATGAATAGTGCAGTAGCAATAAATGCGAGAATATTTACTTCCATAATCTCATCGTTTTTTTACTTCGCATTAACTCGGGATTTAATCCCATAGAGATGATAAAAATTTTACCTGTAAATTTGAATTCAATGGAATGAATTACTTCTTCATGATATTGAATCAGATTAATATCATGAATAACAATATCTGAGCTATCATATCAATTCGCCGTCGCGAATTGAATAGTATAACATAGGAAGATCTTTTATCCATACTGAATCCAAAAAAAAAAATGGGATTTGTCATCTAATCAACAATTCCGTTATTTAGCATTCTTTTTTTTTTTTATTCTTTTGGGGGTTTTGTAACCAGTGTGAGTGGAAAAGGAAAAGTGAAACTTCATTAGATGGTTGATTGTACAAGGAAGACGACAGATTATGGAAAAAGAATAAAAAAAAAATAGAATATTCTAGCAAATTCATTTTCATTATTTTTTTAGGATGTTTGTTCGTAGAACTTTTACTTAATAAAACTTTAATAAAAAAAAATTACAAACAAAAGTCTTATTTTTTATTTAGTATTATTAATAATTTAAAATATTAATTAATAATTAAAAATGGAAAATTAAGAAAAAAAGAAAAAAGGATTCTTCAGTACTTCATTACAAAGAGTCTAAAAAGGAAGGGATAGGATCTTTCTTTGATCCTTCTTTTCTTACTATCACTCCTCCTTTTCATGAATTGAATACTAGGGCGCATATATGAAAAGTTCAACGTGAAATTTGAATGAGATAAAATGTTTGAACTTGAAATTGGTTAGTCTTAATGATTCAGATGGGACAAAACTGGGAACAGAAAGAGAGATAAGATTAATTGGAAAAGTATTTTGTCAAGATAATTTTAATAAAAAAAAAAATGGGTATGAGTCTAGTACTAAATATCTCTTCTAGGAATCAGTTCTAGTTCAAATACTGAAAATTATTCGATTTGTTTGATAAGAAACAACTAAAAAATCCAAAAGGAAAAAATAACTAAGAATCATCAAATGAATTCCTATTGAAAGTCAAATTCTATTGTTGTCCTTTTCCAAAAAAGTGGCAAGATGAGTGGATATATTTTTTTATTTTATTATTGGATCCGTCGGGACTGACGGGGCTCGAACCCGCAGCTTCCGCCTTGACAGGGCGGTGCTCTAACCAATTGAACTACAATCCCAGGGAACTACAGTATAGAGTATCCAGTTTTTTTTATGATTTGATTGAAAATATTTCGAGTTAGCATTTTCGTGTTGTAACAGAGCCACAAGTGATATATTGATCTCCACGTGAATATACACTTTAGTGAGAACAACACCAATTACTAGTAAATTTTCCTTGTTTCAAAAACAAGTGAGAATAAATCTTTCAATAAAGAAAAAGGGTTTTCTTTTTTTTTTCTATTTAGAGTTTAAACTTAAAGATTATAACATAATCTCAATCTAGATCAAAATTTCCATTTCCCTGAACAAAAAAAATAGAGTATATAGCAGAAAATTGGATTCTTTTTATCATCCTTTTCGGAAGAACAAATTAAATATCTTCATCTCATAATGGATGAGCGAATTATTGGGCCGAGCTGGATTTGAACCAGCGTAGACATATTGCCAACGAATTTACAGTCCGTCCCCATTAACCGCTCGGGCATCGACCCAGGAAGAATCAATTCAATTTTAGGCTTATTCATAATCTATGATCAACTTCCTTTTGTAGTACCCTACCCCCAGGGGAAGTCGAATCCCCGTTGTCTCCTTGAAAGAGAGATGTCCTGAACCACTAGACGATGGGGGCATACGTGCCCAACTGCCATCATACTATGAACATAGTATGAGCAGTTTTTTGAAATTGTCAATATAATAGAATGGAATAATTCGATTCACAAGGATCTTTCCGGATTCTATGATTCCATAGAATTCTTTTGTCATTGCAATTTAATTTAGGAATTATTCATTGCAATTTAATTTAGGAATTATTCATTCTAACCATTCGCTATAAAATATAGAATTCTATTCTATATTTTATAATTTAAATCTAATATTAATTAATATAGAACTCGAGATAATATGAAATGAAAGAATCCTTTCATTAAGGGATTTGTCTACTATAAAAAGAAAAAAAATCAGGTATCAGGTAGGTGTAAGTTAAACAAAACCCATTACTACTACCTAATCCGGATTTCAAAACGAGTCCCTAACTACTATCCATCTACTTATGTATTGTATAGTATATAATAAGTTAGTGTATGTAATATATGTACATAGATCTATTTTCTATGTATATTATATACATAGTGACTCGGCCAAGAATTGGCTAAAAGGGCCCTTTTAACTCAGTGGTAGAGTAACGCCATGGTAAGGCGTAAGTCATCGGTTCAAATCCGATAAGGGGCTTTTCATAAAACCCCATTATATTTGAACGGGGAATACAGATATATTGATATTTTTAACGTACAAAGTAAACAACTTTCTAAGTATAATAAGTTATACTTAGGTTATACTATAGTAGTTATAAAGTTGAACTAAAATTCATTATATTATAATGATAAGATAAGTCGTTTCTCGAATCAGCAACTATTCCTATTTTCTATTATTTAAATCAAATTCATTGAAATGGAAAGATTCGAAATCAACAAATGAAAAAGTAAGTGGACCTAACCTATTGAATCATGACTATACCCGCTATTCTGATATTCAAATTTGATAGAGATTCAATTGGAACAGTTGACCTTTTATTTTTTTTTTTTCTTTCAACTCTGCATGAATTTGTCGATATTTCCGATTAAATCTTTGTATTCCTAGCTGAATAAATTGGCTAGTCTTTTCCTACTAGAGAGTCGAAAACTTTTATTACAACTCACAACAAAAAAAGCCATTTTCCGTATCTTTATTTTCTTCGATTTCAAAACGGAATGAATTTCGATCTTATCTATCGAATAAGATTTCGATATAGTGTGGTTTCATGTACCAACTATCTCTATATCTATGCATCCCATATTTATGTTCCGACAATGGGATGGAGACTGCATGTGTGAAAGAAACTTTCATTTCAAGTTTCCTATTTTTTACTTAAATTTAAATTCCATACGATATTCAATAAACAATCAAAAAATAGGAAATTCGATCTTTTTTGAATAGATAAAAAGTAAATAGAAAAATATTCGAAGTATCTTTCTTTCTTCGACCCGTGAAAATGAAACAATATATTCTGACATTTCCGACTGATCTGAAAGAAAAAAACGAACTATAAACAGACAAAAAATAAACATATAAAGAAGAGTCTCTAAAGATAGTTATTTCTTTTACTCCATTTTACGAACAAGATGCAACAATAAGCTTAATTTAATTAGGTTTTCG